AATAAAAAAAAAAGAATACATATCCGAATGGAGGATACATGTAGAATAAGTAATATGGAGCGGGTAGCGGGAATCGAACCCGCATCGTTAGCTTGGAAGGCTAGGGGTTATAGTCGACGTTGATTGATTATTTTTAACGTCTCTAATTCAAAACCGAACATGAAATTTTGATTTCATTCGGCTCCTTTATGGAGGATCGATGTATTAAAAATGAGATCCATAACATCTATGTCAGCTTTTCTTGTTGAATGCATCCAAAGCTACTCGCTTTTTAGATGATCCCTCTAGAGAAGGGGATTCTACCAAATCCGTCTAATCTAGTTACTTCGTTCCCTATTTCCACCCAAGAGATCCTGAGGAAAAGAATTTGGTTTCCACCGAGCTAAAACAATATGCCGATGGTTGTAGTAAACTAAAACTATCGTTTTCTAGCTATTTGGCTTCAATCTTCCCTTTCCAACACAAAAATTGAAGATCTAGTTACGATTGGAAATAAACTTTTGTATCTTCATCCATAGATCCTTTACTCATACTCATTCAATTGGAAGCTTTGATCCAATTGAAATCAAAAAATTATGCTTCGCGACTCCATAATTCCATTTTTTATTCAATTTGAAATTGACCCTTGGATACAAATCGTGAAAATGTATATTCTTCCTCAAATATACTATTGAGGGAAAAAGGATTAAACCTTTTTAAGAAATAAAGTTTTTTTTGATCGTAATATGAAAAAACCGAAAGACCCCTTAACTATTTAAGTTATTAATTGAACGAATCACACTTTTACCACTAAACTATACCCGCTACATATCTCCATTATTATATATGAATGGATCTTTTGTCGAACAAAAGAATGAGATAAAATTAAGATAGCATCTTTCATTTTCAACTTCCCTTCCAACTGCCCGATCCTATGAATTTGAATTCAGATCAATTGTATCTCAAATAAAGCTTGTCCCTTGAACAAGTAAATGAGTTATGTTATATATGTTATAACATATGTGTGTTTCATTTTTGATATAATTTAATATTAATATACGTATGTGTTCTTTTCCAGTTAAGTAATTAAGGAAATAAAACGAAAAAAAATACTTAATTAATAAGAATTGAAAAAATATGCATATTCTATATTTCTATAGTATTAATAATAAGAAACGACACTTCTATCATAGGAATAGGGATGGGCATTTTCTTTGTTGTTGCTTCAATAACAATTTAATTATTTTTGATTTGATATCAAATCAAAAATAATTATAAATTGTTTGATCTATGAAATGATTCATCAGAACAAAACAAGTAATGGCCCGGCCAGTACTTAACCGGGCCGGGGGAATGAACCTTAACCTTATCTTACAAAATCAAAGAAGTGAAGTAAGATCTTTTTTCTATATCTATCTATTCTATTGGAGATAAGATCTCTGTTTCGAATCATTAAATCATTATCTAAATTGAATTACTGATCAAATTCGTAGATATCTTATCTATTTTTCTTTTTTATTTATTTAATTATTTTTATATTTTTAATTATATTATTTTGCTATTATTATCATTACTATATTATATTATTAAAGAATAAATATAATAATTATATAGTTAAAGAATAAAGTTATATAATTAATGAATAAAGAGAAAATGAGGTTTTTTTAATCTTTTTACTTCACGTGTCACATCATCTAAAAAATTTTCAATTTTGAATTGGGAGAGATGGCTGAGTGGACTAAAGCGGCAGATTGCTAATCCGTTGTACGAGTTATTTGTACCGAGGGTTCGAATCCCTCTCTCTCCGCTTCCTCTGATTATTTCAGACTTTCCAATGTGAAAAAATTTCGATCCTTTTTTTTCATCATAGGTAAATGTATGGAATATATAAAAAGTAAAGAAAAACTCCAAATTTTTTATTCCTCACGCCCAGGATTACGGCCCGGATCGTTAGATAAGAATCCGAAGATGAAGAGAGAAACAAAAAATATCACTACTGTGTAAACGAAGAGTTTGAGAGTAAGCATTACATAATCTCCAAGATTATTTTTTTGGAAAAAGGAAATAGATTGCCTATTTTTTCTTACATACGCTATTTTGACATAACCCCCCCAAAAATGAAGTCTTTTCTTGAATCTTGAAAAAAAAAAAGTAATTTTCACGAATTTCTTTGTAATAAGAAAAGAAAGATTCTGATTCCTCCATTACCAAAAATTTTTGGCCATATCCTTTATTGGGTATTGTGGGGTCCTTAGAAAGTCCTTGTTTACTAGAAGGTCAGAACGGGGAAATAAGTTGATCCAAATTTCTCACCGCGATCATTCAATTCAATATACAAAAATTTCGATTTTTGAATGGAGGGTTTATAATGTAAAACTTATCTGATCTTATCAATTTTTAGAATTTTTTTTCGGATAAATCATCAATTTTGCAGAGTATTAAAGATTTTATCGAAAACTTACAGCAGCTTGCCAAACAAAGGCTAATAGAAGAAATAGTACAGGTATGACAGGCATAACATCTACGATTGGATTGAAAAAGGCATAAGCCTCGGGCAATTTGGCGAAGAAAAAACTACTCGAATAAAGGGTAGAATTAAGACAGATACAGATTAAACTAAAGATATTAAGCATAACAAAGATTTCATTCTTGTAGATTAGAAAATTTGATTTTGGTTTAGTTTTTTATGAGGGAAAAATGAAAAGGCGAGTCAAAAAATCCTTCTTTTTCTTCGAACTCTCCCCAATCCAAAATCTTTCCTTTCATTCTCAAATGAGAATACAAGGAATTATAGTTTCATACAATATCTTAATTGAATTTTATGTAATGATCAATAATTTTTTTTGATTCTATATTTACATGTGTTGAATCCTAGCAACAATGTATTTTATATGTATTTGGGTTGGGATTGACGAATGACCAATATTAATATTAGTCTTTATTAGTGTCTAATATAAATCTAAATGGGGCGTGGCCAAGCGGTAAGGCACCGGGTTTTGGTCCCGTTACTCGGAGGTTCGAATCCTTCCGTCCCAGATTCTTTCCATCAGAAACGAAAGATTCTTCTCTTTAACAATTTTCTCTTTAATCTTGGATATTTGGATATAATCTGACTCAAACTTTTGTTCTACATTCTAGCACTAGGAAGAATTCTAAGAATTTTCTCTTTTCTTTCATTTGGTTTATCACAAACATGATCGAGTGTACGGGTAGAAATAAAGATATTTCTTTGAATTCTTAATTCAAAAAAGAATTGGGGGTGGATCATTTCCATTCAGAGTATGCTTATACTCATATTCATATTGACGTTACTTACTTAGGGAAATTTTGTGTTCCATATCCGTGAAATGGGAATTATTACATGGTGTATTCTGAATTGAAATAGAAAAAAGACCTTTTTTCTATTCCATGCCCCAAGGAATGCCTAAAGAAAATAAAAGGTGTATTCCATATTTATATGCAGACTAAAGATTACGTAGTTTTTGGTATTAATTGCATTTCATCGTTCGTCTTAAAACTTCGAAGCAAAAAAATAGGAAAAACGAATTGATCTGGATCCCATTTTCTTTTTTTGTATTTCAGCTTATTCAAATGAATAATTGGAAATCAATATAATGTAACGGTTAGATGGATGAAAATTTATATATTCCATTTACTTGACTTTATAGAATTGGCGGAAAGGTTCTTGAACCTCAAGTAAAACAAAATCCGTCTGTATAATATATTATGTATTGTTATTGTATTGTTCTATTTCAAAAACAGCGGCCCTTTCAAATCAAAAGGGTCTGTGATTCTTTAAATATTCATGATTACTTCTGGTACCAATCGTTCGTTGTATATGATGGATACGAAAAGATTAGATTCTTGCGACCTTTTCGCGTCATCGAAATAGCTTATATTTGGTTAATAACTAAGTTCCGGAACTGGAAATCTATTAAGAGCCTTTCTTTTGAGGTTTAGAATTTATTTGTTCGAGAAAAACAGTTTTCATGATTCACCATCCCGAACAATCTGTTGAAGATGTAAATAATACTTAAGTAAACCCATTTTTCGTCTTTTTTTTTTTTATCTTTTTCATTCATATGATAGAATATGGGACTTAAATCTTTTCTAAGATTTTTCTAGATAACTATTTATCTATCCATAGATACATAGAAAGTATTATATACCGTTGATCCAATGACTATTCATGATTCTATCTTGAATCAATTCCATACCGGTTAGAAATTTAATTAGAGGAATGTTATGGTAAAACTTCGTTTGAAACGATGTGGTAGAAAGCAACGTGCGACTTGAAGGACATGATTCGATGTGGATTCTTACATCCACCATTTTCTATAGGAATGAAGATGCTCTTGAATCGACATAGTTTGTTCTGTTCCTGCTAGGAACCCAATTTGTGTTGGGTTGGTAAATAGGAATAGTACATGATGGAGCTCGAGCAAAAAGTATTGATTCATTTATTGGGGGGAAGAATCTAGGGTTAGTAACAATTAATAAGTTAGACGAACTTCGTAAGTATATCCTCAATATTGAAATCAAAGAGTTCAAATTCAAACAAGTTTGAAATAAAAAAGTCAAATTTGTGGGAATTGGTAAAACTTTTTCGATTAAAATTAAAAGTGTATTATTATATTACAAGGGGAATTAATCGTTCATATTATCTTTCCATAGCATAGAAAGAAATAACAAAAAACAAAAGGTATGTTGCTGCCATTTTGAAAAGGAGTAAGGATCACCGAGTAATGTCTAAACCCAATGATTTTACAAAGTAAAGAGAAAGGATTCCGGAACAAGAAAACACTATTTTCAATTGTCTCAATCATTTTATTATAATGAAGAGGAAAAATAGATTCGAGGCGAGACAAATAAAATAGGTTAGAGACGACTCAAGAAATGTCTAAGGATTTATCTTCGAACTTTTTCAGAATTACCCAACTTGAGTTATGAGTACGAATGATATTTCTTTTATTCTGTAAATAAGAACAAAAAACGACTCAAATCATAAATTCATGATTTTATGGATCCATTTGTTATTATATACAGAAATATTAGAATCATTTTTTCTCGAGCCGTATGAGGAGAAAACCTCCTATACGTTTCTAGGGGGGGGGTATTGTTTATCTACATCTATCCCAATGAGCGATCTATCGAATCGTTGCAATTGATGTTCGATCTCGAAGAGAAGGAAAAGATCTTCGAAAAGTGGGTTTTTACGATCCGATACAGAATCAAACTTATTTAAACGTTCCCGCTATTCGTTATTTCCTTGAAAAAGGTGCTCAACCTACAGGAACTGTTCATGATATTTTAAGGAAGGCAGAATTATTTAAAGAAAAAACTTCGTAAAGAAAAAAAGGGAGAAAAAGAAACTAGTATCTATTTTGGGTAATTATTTACCCAAAATTTGCTCTTTTCTCGGTCTATTCATACTTATTTATTTATCTTTTTTCTTGTTGTGGGAATCCACCAACAAACAAAGGACAAACCTTGCTTATTGTATCTTTATTGATTGAATAAACCCGACATTTTTTCTCTATCTTTTCTTTATTTTATTTTTTTCATCTAAATTTCTTATTTATGTTGTGCCAATCCAACACAAATCATTATTTGATTTACTTAATTAATTAATTGAATTTGTTTTCATATTGACAATGTTGTATCGCTCAAATATAATTCGAGCGTAGATAAATGGCTCTGTTTATTCCGACTTCTATTGGTTTTTCCTTTACTTCAGTCAAATGATGGGTTTGCCGGATTTACTGTTATACAAGATGTATTTTCTTAACGAAAATCAAAAATTTTGAGAAAACGTGTGGTCTCTAAATTTTGATATTTCTATTGGGAATCTGTTGTTTTTTAATCCGATCCACTCGTTTTTCTATTTTGCTGTTTATAATTGATCATAAAATCTTTCTATTTCTTGTTAGTTCAATGTTTTGACGTAGTTGTACAGTGCAATTCCATTTTTTTTATTTCGATCGTATCTACATATCATATTTATCTGGGTTGCTAACTCAACGGTAGAGTACTCGGCTTTTAAGTGCGACTATGATCTTTTACACATTTGGATGAAGCAACGAATTCGTCCAGACTATTGGTAGAGTCTATAAAACCGCGACTGATCCTGAAAGGTAATGGATGGAAAAAACAGCATGTCGTAATAATAAGAAGAAAATGGAATTTCTTATTATATTCTTTAATATTCTTATTTTTTTTTTTTTTTAGTAGAATTTTGAGTTGATCCTTACCGGATCATTCAAAAATTGTTTTTCTTTTGTCTTACTCCAAAAGAAATTTACATTTGGGTCTAGTGAATAAATGGATAGAGCCTTACGGCTCCAATTCTAGTAAAAAAAAGCAACGAGCTTCTATTCTTAATTTGAATAATTACCCGATCTAATTAGACGTTAAAAAAAAATTAGTGCCTGATGCGGGGAAGGGTTCTCCTGTGAGTGGTCCTTTGATTCTTTTTTTTCTTTAAAAAAATCCTAACTATTCTCTATTATGGATTGGAAACGAATGTGTAGAAGAAACAGTATACTGACAAAAAGAATCTGTTCCAAAGTCAAAAGAGCGATAGGGTTGCAAAAATAAAAGATTTTTGAACCTCTAGTAATTATAAAATAAAGAAGATAAATCTAGGGGAAAAGAAAAAGATCTGTTGATTGGACTTCCTGTTTCCGGGGTATATATTTTTTCCATACATACCCTGTTCTGACCATATTGCACTATGTATAATTTGATTACCCAAGAAATGCTTACCGTTTCTGGTTCAAGTCAAGTAGAAAAAATCTAAGTCAATGGAAGACTTACAAGGATATTTAGAAAAGTATAGACCTCGGCAACAACACTTCCTATATCCGCTACTCTTTCAGGAGTATATTTATGCACTTGCTCATAATCGTGGTTTAAATGGTTCGATTTTTTACGAACCTGTGGAAGTTTTTGGTTATGACAATAAATCTAGTTTAGCACTTGTAAAACGTTTAATTACTCGAATCTATCAACAGAATTCTTTGATTTCTTTGGTTAATGATTCTAACCAAAATCGATTCGTTGGACACAACAATTTTTTTTATTCTCATTTTTATTCTCAAATGATATCAGAAAGTTTTGCCATTATTGTAGAAATTCCATTCTCGTTGAGATTAGTATCTTATTTTGAAGAAAAAGAAATACCAAAATATCATAATTTACGATCAATTCATTCAATTTTTCCCTTTTTAGAGGACAAATTATCGCATTTAAATTATGTCTCAGATATACTAATACCCCATCCCATCCATATGGAAATCTTGGTTCAAATTCTTCAATGCTGGATTCAGGATGTTCCTTTTTTACATTTATTGCGATTTTTTCTTCACGAATATCATAATTGGAATAGTCTTCTCATTTCTCAGAAGAAATCTATTTACCGTTTTTCAAAAGAAAATAAAAGATTATTTCGGTTCCTATACAATTCTTATATATTTGAATGTGAATTTTTATTAGTTTTTATTCGTAAACAATCTTCTTATT